GGACAAAAAATAAATCCACTTGGTTTCAGACTTGGTACAAACCAAAGTCACCATTCTGTTTGGTTTGCACAACACAAAAATTATTTAGAGGATCTACAAGAGGATCAAAAAATAAGATCTTGTATTCAAAATTATGTACAAAAGAATACGAGAATATCCTCCGCGATAGAGGGAGTTGCACGTATAGAGATTCAAAAAAAAATCGATCTGATCCAGGTCATAATATTTATGGGATTCCCAAAGTTATTATTAGAAAGCAGATCACGAGGAGTCGAAGAATTACAGACAACCCTAGAAAAAGAATTAAATTGTATGAATCGTAAACTTAACATTGCTATCAAAAGAATTTCAAAACCTTATGGAAACCCTACAATTCTTGCAGAATTTATAGCCGAACAATTAAAAAATAGGGTTTCATTTCGAAAAGCAATGAAAAAGGCTATTGAATTAACCGAACAAGCAGATACAAAAGGCATTCAAATTCAAATTTCGGGTCGGATTGATGGAAAAGAGATTGCACGTGTTGAATGGATACGAGAAGGCAGGGTTCCCCTCCAAACTATTGGAGCTAAAATTGATTATTGTTCCTATAGTGCTCGAACTCTCTATGGCGTGTTGGGAATAAAAATTTGGATATTTATCGACAAGGAATACTAAAATCTTATTTTTACAAATTAAACCCCTCCTTTCTTTTTTTTTCAAAGCCACCAATTAATTCTTTTAATTCTATAGGGCTAAATAAAAATTCGATTGACCCTTTGATAAAATTGCTATGCTTAGTGTGCGACTCGTTGGTTGTTTCGGGTTAGGATTAAACACGATTGATTATCCCTGCTCCCCAGTATGAATGAATAAGTAGAGACATACTAACCACCTCATCGCTTCGCATTATCTCAATTTTAAAAATCAGTCAAAATTTGATATAATGATCATACCTTTGTAGCGACTGAAACTTTTTTTGTTTCTGAAAAAAATCTTTGTAAAAACAAAAAATAGAAGAAAAATGTAAATAAACGGAAGGATGAGAGAACGAGAGAAAAAAAGGATAAGGATATAGAATTCCAATATGTAAGGTCAATAAATCATCTTTTAAATTAAAACAGGGCAGTGTAATATAGCATGAATCAAGATTCATCCTAAGTAAATGACTTTTATTCTTGCTAGAGCAAAACACAAAAATCAAGAGCTTTGGGCCAACAAAGACTGAGAAAATTGACTCAAGAACAACTTTCATGACGAGCTCCATTGTAAAACTAAGACCTAAGCATTAAGTAAGAAGCGATGGGAACGATGAAAGCTGTGAATGCAAAAGATTCTATGGAAAAGGAAATCTTATTGATTCACTGGTCGGGATGGCGGAAGGAAGCCCAGATGAATTGATCTATTCTTCGAAGGCACACAAAAAGTCTAAAACTGAAACAGAAGAGTAAATATTCGCCCGCGAAAACTTGATTCTTTTTGAATCCTTTTAGTCGCGAGGAGCCAGATGAGAAGAAATTCTCACGTCTGGTTCTGTAGTAGGGATGGAATCCAGAAACAACTATCAACTATAACCCCAAAAGAACCAGATTCCGTAAACAACATAGAGGAAGAACGAAGGGAATTTCTTATCGGGGGAATCATATTTGTTTCGGTAAATATGCTCTTCAGGCGCTTGAACCTACTTGGATCACAGCCAGACAAATAGAAGCGGGTCGACGAGCAATGACACGAAATGTACGTCGTGGTGGAAAAATATGGGTACGGATATTTCCAGACAAACCAGTTACAGTAAGACCCGCGGAAACACGTATGGGTTCGGGTAAAGGATCCCCCGAATATTGGGTAGCTGTTGTTAAACCAGGTCGAATACTTTATGAAATGAATGGAGTAACAGAAAATATAGCTAGACGGGCAATTTCAATAGCAGCATCAAAAATGCCTATACGAACTCAATTCATTATTTCGGGATAAAGTATAAAAAGAACAATTAACAAAAATGGTTCTTCATTATGAAAAAATTGCAAATTTCTTTTTTTTTTTGAGATAAACAATATTTCTTTTTTTTTCTTTGTCCTTTGCATTGAAAGAAAAAATTTAAAAATCGTATGATTCAACCTCAGACCCATTTAAATGTAGCCGATAACAGCGGGGCCCGAGAATTAATGTGTATTCGAATCATAGGCGCTAGCAATCGTCAATATGCTCATATTGGTGACATTATTGTTGCTGTAATCAAAGACGCAGTACCAAATATGCCCCTAGAAAGATCAGAAGTTGTCAGAGCTGTAATTGTACGTACTTGTAAAGAACTCAAACGAGACAACGGTATGATAATACGATATGATGATAATGCTGCAGTTGTTATTGATCAAGAAGGAAATCCAAAAGGAACTCGAATTTTTGGTGCGATCGCCCGTGAATTAAGAAAACAAAATTTTACTAAAATAGTTTCCTTAGCTCCCGAGGTATTATAAAACTATGTTTATAGTAGGTTATTTGAAAAAAATAGATATAGATTAAGAGATAGATTGTATCTCACGCATATACCTTGAGTTATTCATAAACAAAAAAACATGTTGATTATATCAAATAATGAGTTACCAACAATTTTAGGCATAATGGGTAGAGACACTATTGCTGAGATATTAACCTCTATACGAAATGCTTATATGGATCAAAAAAGAGTGGTTCGAATAACATCAACTAATAGTACCGAAAATGTTGTAAAAATACTTTTACGAGAAGGTTTTATCGAAAACATGAGAAAACAGCGCGAAAACCATAAAAATTTTTTGGTTTTAACGCTGAGACACCAAAGGGCTAGAAAAAAGCCTTATAGAAACCTTCTCAATTTAAACCGAATCAGTCGACCGGGTCTACGAATCTATGTGAACTATCAACGAATTCCTCGAATTTTAGGCGGGATGGGAATTGTAATTCTGTCCACTTCTCGAGGTATAATGACTGACCGAGAGGCTAGACTAGAAGGAATCGGCGGAGAGATTTTGTGTTCTATATGGTAACCTTTCTCATAGACAAATTGTTGATTCTTTGAAATTGTAAAAAAACTCAAAGGGCTGGATTGTGTTACTGCTCCTTTAGTTGATACTTCATAGAGGCTTTACCTGGAATGAAAGAACAAAAATGGATTCAGGAAGGTTTAATTACCGAATCGCTTCCCGATGGCATGTTTCGAATTCGTTTAGATACTGACGATCTGATTCTAGGTTATGTTTCAGGAAGGATCCAGCGTAGTTTTATACGAATACTACCAGGAGATAGAGTCAAAGTTGAAGTAAGTCGTTACCGACATTTTTGACTCCGCAACAAAGATTCGAAGGATTAAATGGTTTGAACGCCCCTTTCGTGGGAAGGGAAATCGAGATGAAAAATTATCAAGAAACTTTTTGTCTTCAAAGAAGTAGATTCTGAAGTTGATTCAAATTTAAGATAAGGAATGACAAGTATGAAAATAAGAGCTTCTGTCCGTAAAATTTGTGAAAAGTGTCGATTAATCCGTAGGAGGGGACGACTTATAGTAATTTGTTCCAATCCGAAACATAAACAAAGACAGGGATAATCAGACTCGCTAAAGAAACTGATGACAAATAAGGAATCTTTTGTAACATGAAATGGATATATCCATAGTTCTCTGACTGATATTTATGAAATGATAAAATATGGCAAAAGCTATACCACGAATCGGTTCACGTAGAAATGGACGTATGGGGTCACGTAAGAGTGCACGTAGAATACCAAAAGGAGTTATTCATGTTCAAGCCAGTTTCAATAATACCATTATCACTATTACAGATGTACGGGGGCGGGTGGTTTCTTGGTCCTCTGCCGGTACTTGTGGATTCAAGGGGACAAAAAGAGGGACACCTTTTGCTGCTCAAACCGCGGCGGGAAATGCTATTCGTACAGTATTAGATCAAGGTATGCAACGAGCAGAAGTAATGATAAAGGGTCCCGGTCTCGGAAGAGACGCAGCACTCCGAGCTATTCGCAGAAGTGGCATATTATTAACTTTTATACGAGATGTAACCCCTATGCCACATAATGGATGTAGACCCCCCAAAAAAAGGCGAATATAGAAATGCACGTTAAAGAACTGTCAAGAGAAACAAGAGAAATAAATGATTCAATGATCAAATAATATTACATATTACTATGGTTCGAGAGAAAATAGCAGTATCTACTCGGACACGCCAATGGAAGTGTGTTGAATCAAGAATAGACAGTAAACGTCTTTATTATGGGCGCTTTGTTCTGTCTCCACTTATGAAAGGTCAAGCCGACACAATAGGAATTGCGATGCGAAGAACTTTGCTTGGAGAAATCGAAGGAACATATATCACACGCGTAAAATCTGATAAAGTGTCACATGAATATTCTACCATAGTGGGTATTCAGGAATCAGTACATGAAATCTTAATGAATTTGAAAGAAATTGTCTTAAGAAGTAATTTATATGGGACTTGTGACGCGTCTATTTGTGTTAGGGGTCCTGGATGTGTAACGGCTAAAGATATTGCCTTACCGCCTTATGTAGAAATCATTGATAATACACAACATATAGCTATTCTGACGGAATCAATCAATTTGTGTATTGGATTACAAATCGAAAGAAATCGTGGATATCTTATCAAAACGCCACATAACTCTCAAGATGGAAGTTATCCTATAGATGCTATATTCATGCCTGTTCGAAATGCAAATCATAGTATTCATTCCTATGGAAATGGAAATCAAAAACAAGAGATACTTTTTCTAGAAATATGGACAAATGGAAGTTTAACTCCGAAAGAAGCACTTCACGAAGCCTCGCGGAATTTGATTGAGTTATTTATCCCCTTTTTACATATAGAAGAAGAAAACTCACATTTAGAGAGCAATCACCCCGTGGTTCCTTTATCCCCTTTTACCTTTCACGATAAATTGGCTAAACTCATAAAAAATAAAAAAGAAATAGCATTGAAATCGATTTTTATTGACCAATTAGAATTGCCCCCCCG